GCCGATCCCTATCCCGATGAGCCGAAACCAAAGCTCTTATTTTTTGTTGAGTAATAGTTCGAGTAAGTCTTGAATGAGCCCCCCGAAAGCTTGATGCAAATAAACGAATTTTTGTTCTACGTCTCCGAGCGATATATCCCCGTCTAATTCTGGTCATTGAATAAATGAAACTTTAACGAATAACTAATAGATTTCCTTTCTTTCAGTTATTCTTTTGCCCCTTTCCTAGTATATTAATAACAAAACGGATTTTTCCAATGTATAAACTAAAAATTCCAATGGCTTTGGCTACTATAACCTTCCCAACCACGATTTTTTATTTTTTCTAGGCATTTCACCTCGAAATACGAAATTGTACTTAAAAAATAGCAATGATAAAGAAATAGTGGATTCCATCGTTTCTATGGTTACTTCTTAAACGGTGAGGTCTTCTCTATACACCGGAGCCTTTACTTCATTTAATCAATGTTATTGCTAACTTGTATAGTTCACATTCTTCGGCTCTACCCATGAATTATCCAGTAATAGGTCTTTCACAACGAGCTCTACCTATACAGTAACGGTATTTAATTATGAAAGTTGGCTGGGTAGCTGACCCTGTTAGTCCGTTCTTGCAAGAGGCGTCTAGGTTAACTAAGATTTCCTCCGCTTAATGGATAACCATTTGCTACCAATGGAGAATTGCTTCTCATCTTGAATTGAGGTGAGTGGTTTTACACCAATAGAAACCATAAATTTCATACACAATAAAGGGATATGATCCATTTTCTTATTTTTAGATAGTAAATGTAGTTCGTTTTTCCGTTCTATCCTATTTGATCATTGATATTTGAACATTGTCCTCTTTCCTTTGTTCTAGTTCATGATCTGAACGAGTCGCACATACACCCTAGTACATGTTCCTCGACGCTGAGGGCATCCCCGAAGCGCGGGGGATTTTGTGACATTTCTAATTGGCTGTCTTGTATTTCTAATAAGTTGTTTAATCGTTGGCATGTTGAATCATATACATAATGGACTGGTTTAGATCGATCCTAACCGGATGATTATGAATTACAATTACAATAGTAAATAAAAATCATAGAATATTAAACTCGGCAGGGTGAATTTTAAATCACGACTTGACGTGAAATTGAAATAAAGGCTATTCTCATTCAACCGCTACAAGATCAACAATTCCATAAGCTTGGGCTTCTGTTGCTGACATAAAAACATCTCTTTCCATGTCTTCGGATACAACCCATAAAGGTTTGCCCGTTCTTTGTACATAAACCCTTGTCAGGGTTTCACGTAGTTTCAGCAGTTCTCCCACTTCCAGGATGAATTCTCCCGTTGCTACTTCAGAAAAAGAACCAGCAGGTTGATGGATCATTACCCTGATGATATAAGATAATAAAAAGTTTCTCTATTTCGCACGATGAGGGGAAGATAAAAGAAAGATAAAAGAATAACAAGAAAAAAGATAGAATCGAACAACCGTACGGGCATTATGCATTGCATACGGCTCTACAATAAAATTGACCTTACCTTCAAAAAATAGGATCGATTAGACCCCGATCGGTAAATGATCAACTTACCACCCTTCCTTTCGGAGGAATTCAAAAATACTATGATGGCTCCGTTGCTTTATATATTTATTATATTTTTTTGTCTGTGATTTGTCTGTCATTCAGCAATCCCAAAGTTGCTTTTTTGATCAAATAAACTAATGAAAAAAGAATTTTTTTTTTTTTTTTTCGCTCTATACTATAAATATTGTTAAGAGACCTCTGGTGTGAAAAAAAGTTTGTGACGCTGAACTGGACTTCCGATAATAAAATAGGAAATACCTTTTTCTCATATTACTCTCTCGATACATAATCTAATGTTTTGAAAACAGAATTTCTTATATCGAATTCAAAGTGCCATGCTATTATTACTTAATATTCATATTTCATATGGCGAAGGCATAGTCTTCTTTTTTCTCTCAAATAAAAGCCTCATTGGCGCCAAGCGTGAGGGAATGCTAGACGTTTGGTAATTTCTCCTCCTACCAGGATAAAAGATCCCATTGAAGCGGCTGATCCCATGCATATTGTATGTACATCTGGTTGCACAAATTGCATAGTATCATAAAGAGCGACCCCCGGTATTACCCATCCGCCAGGAGAGTTTATAAACAAATACAGATCTTTGGTATCATCCTCGATACTGAGATATATCATAAGACCAATAAGTTGATTTGAGATCTCACTATCAACCTCTTGACCTAAAAAAAGTAATCTTTCTCGATAAAGTCGGTTGATTAGGGTCAAATTGTATCCCCTCGAAACCGTACAGGCGCCTTTTGACGCATACGGTTCAAAAAAAATCAATGTGTAGATTCCAATACTTTTTCTTTTTTCATAGCAAGTTCTTTCTAACTAAAAGGATTTTCTTTGATTTTTCACTAAATATGAGTTTGTCTTCCTTTCCTTATAACGTATAATATATAAAAGAATTCATTAAACTTATCCAATTG